TTCATGAACTACACCAGGGTAAGGAATTTCCACTGGTCAGTCAAGATAGCAGTTAAATCCAGTAGAGGTAGATAAAACGAATACAAGCCCTATCACTAAACAAGAAAATAAATAGCATATGTAAGCACACCTACTTATCTCACCCTAGCAAGAACGAGAAAACGTGTGTGTAAACTTCCAAGTCGATCAAGAGTGACTTCCCTACCTAGCACAAGAGCCACTAACGTAAGGTCAGTGTGACAGACGCGGGCACAGGAGATCAAAAGTCTTTTTTAGGCTACTCGCAGCCGCTAGACGAAAGGCTAACTCTTGCCGAAGTGAGAAGTCTTAGCGGATAGGTGGCCGCTACAGATCAAACAAGGTCCCCTCTAAACTAAGGGTCGTAATGGATCAAACATCGGTCCTCCGGCGTCTCCCAACCGACATACCTAGTCGACCAGGTTTTGGGATGGGACCTCCTTCAGATCATGAAGTCGCTTTGGACAAAGAAAATAATGGTGAAGGCACCAGCGAGACAGCCCTCTCTATGGGTCTGTACCTAAACTCTGAGAGCATGGATGCTTCTACTTGATCACTATGCGAGATTCTTCAAAGATTGGAGATTCTATCACCACATCCACAGAAGGGTCTTTCTTTTTCTCATCTACTTAGGGGGGAGAAGAGACGAGAAAAGCCAAAAGCATTGGAACGAAGCTGAAGGAAAGGTCTTAGCCAGAGTTGCTGCATACAAGTTGACCTTTAAGGATTGAGCAATTGAATAGTCACTTCTCGTGTCCCAAGGATTTATTCAAGTGGCGAAAAAGCTCTTTCTCTAGAATCGAACTACCGACGACTCAAAGATCGGATTTTCTGCCTCCACTCAGGTAGGCTCTTTCCCCCTATTAAATAGAATCCATCCGGTGTCCCCTTCCGATCGCATAGCATTCTTCGATCTTCGATCACGTCATCCATTCGACAGCCCTACAAAGGACTCCACGGGCCATATTCAATTCAGTCTCCGGCAATAGTCAAAGACTTTGGCGAGAGTACACACTCTACAACGAAGGCAGACCAAAAATACAAAAAAATATGGATAGAGGGGTACCACGAGAAATCCTCCAACCCAACCTACCACGCATAAAGACCATCGTCGCTGTGCGCCTACCCGGCTCGACGTGTCATTCTCAGGTTCATCATCGATGCTAAGCCCCCCAATACCCAATAATAGTAGAAAGTGGAATAAGAGTAGCAAAGGTTCCACCCGCACTTAGTGGGCAAAGGCCTAACCACCACAGAAAAGTGGTTTACACCAAAAGCTGTATCGACTAATTAGCTAAAGCTAACGAGAGAGTCTGTATCGGAAACCCGTATAAAGCTAGGGCACCGAAGCTAAAGCTAACCACCGCCTAGCTACAAGTCCTCGGTGAGGTATCGAAGGTCTCCAGCGGCTCCACCTGTTGAAACTAGCGAATTGTGAATCAGTCGAGATCACCTCTTTTGGCCCATTGATTATGGTCACCCTTTTAAGAAAGAATGAACTGTAGTTGGTGATTTAAAAGAAGTAGAATAGAATGGCTTAAACAACCAGAGTTATACAAGAATCAACCAAAGAATCATGTTCAGAAGCGGAAAAAACGAATGAACAAGAAAGGTCGGAAAGAGGGAGAAATCCAATCTATAACTAATAACCGCTGGGTGGTAGCCATCACCTAATCCAATGGGTTGCTGACCCCCGAAACTCACCTCTATCGAGGTTCCCAAACTCTCTATATAAAATAGAACCTGATGCCATGGAGGGCAATGGTGGACCTTTCTTCGCTCCCGGAGGAAAGGCTGTATTTACCATGGATCAAAGAAGGAAAGTTAAACCAACTCAGCGCCTTCTTACGGAAATGACGAATGGAAGGATGGCCTATATAGCTAGCTGCTATTTCCTACTCATAAACCCCCGCCTATCCTCCACAGATAAGATTGAAGTTGGTCACTCCCCGGCTGATCGTCTCACTTCAACCTGAACAACCACAACTAGATCTATTCCGTGAACAGTCTCTTTCTCAACCAAAGTTTCTTTCGAGACCTTTCCATGACCTTTGGAAGCAAGCAACTGGCTCTCCCATGGGAACAGATTAGATAAGGCGTTCACAACGTTCAATTGAATCAAAGATCCTTTGGTTCTACTTTTATCTCTGGTTGAGTACCTTCCTTCTATGTAGTGAATTCAAGAATAGTGCGATGGAGGATATCCTTATAGTTATATAAGTCTAAGAGCCAGATAGCAGCTTCACTCGACTGCCTTAAGATGTTATATTCATGCTGGGGAAGCAGTGATAGGAAAATATGATAGACAGTGGATCTTACAATGCTAATTCAACATGCTGGGAAGAAAGAAGCTTACTTGCTTATTCGTTTACCTGGCCTGATCTTTCATTCCGTTAGGGACACCTGTCCTATCGCTATCAAGAAGAAGGGATCGACTTGGCTGGACCTGACTACGCCTACCACGGGGACATACGGATTGAAACTATTGGCCGCTGGTATGCAGCTTATTGATCGACTACGGTAAGTGGAAGAACGGTAGGTGCACTCACCCATGCAAGCAGAGATGGTACGCAGGTCTGTCTGAAGCATACCTGTAATGGACTAATATTCACTAAGAAAGAACGCGGATAAAGAATATCACTAAAAGATTTTATGGTATCCCAAGCCCCAAAAATAGATTTTTAGTGAAACGAATAGGGCTTCTTGACTCTGGTTATAAGTGTCCGTTTGATCTCAGCAAGAATGCTCATTTAGGTTATACCAATTGGAAGACTCAAGCGGGCAAAACTTAGTAGTTGGTTATACCAATAGAAAAAGAAGTGTAAGCCTATCTCAAATCTCCGTTCTCCATATCCTGTCTTCGAACATGGTGTACCTTGTCTTATGACAATGAAGAATTGAACTCGGATGAAACACCTCTCTTCCCTGGTCAAGACTTGTCTTAAGGACTGATGACGACCGCCCACTCCTCCGCTCTCCCCGAGTCGTTGCACCAGCTTCAACCAAAATGAGCTTCTGACTTCTCCACGGAAAAAGAAGAAGCTGGATCGAATAGACCAAATCAACGAGCAGAAAGCCGAACTAGAGCAGAAACTAGTATCAATGTGAATGAATTTCCCAATTCAATTAGTGTATATATCAATTAATGTATTATATATATATTCAAACAGTGTATACAATCAATCAGTGCGAAGAGAACGGTGGTAAGCAAACCAAACAAACTGTGGTTAGCAAACGGTATTCCTAGGGGTAGGGTATTGAGTGGGTGGTAGTGAGTATTCACCCCATTCACAGGGGAGTGAGAAAGAGTAGGAATTGAAGTGCAGCACTGGCGGGTATTCCAAACAAGTGTTCAATGGTGGGTAGGTAGTCAGTAGTTATATGAATATACCCCCAGTTAGTATGAATAGAATCTATCAGTGTGAATATCTAATCCATCGGAATATGGAAATCGGTGTGTACAGTCCGTACATGGGTAAGCACCAAGTAGGGAGTGGTATTCCCAAGTATTCACTAGTTGATATTCCCAACAAGTGTTCAAAAGGCGGGGGTGGTATTAAGTAGGTACTCATTGGTGAGAGAACGGGGAACCAAATGGAAAATCCTCTGCATGCGGGTAGCTGGCTCTCATTTTGTTTTGGATGGATTGATGCCAAGTTCGCGATGCCGTGACCTCTTTTACGCTTTCATGAATGATAGCGCACACGAACAACATAGTTTTTGAATGACCCTGACACAGTAGAGAAGCAACATACTAGCATGAGTTCAGAAGCAGAAGGGAATCTGGATCGATTTGTGAACTACCACTTATATCTTAGGTTGAGGCGAACTCCCTTATTGGTTGGGGCGGATGAGCACTTCTCTATTGAAGAAGGTATGATACCCGGAACATTAAAAAAATCTTCTTCGCAACACAGGTGACTTTCTTTTTAAATCAAAGATTACAGCCCTTCTCATTCGAAAGAAAAGTCTTTCCCAGAGATGAATAGGAGGGGGAGATCTCACTCAATTATATACGACATAACTAGCAGAACCAGTCACTACAGCCTTTACTGCCCCTTCATACCAACCTACCACCTACCAAGGAAGGAGATCCCGAAGCCAGCCCCAGTACGCTCTTCCTTGTGAAGCCAACTCTGAAGACTAAGCCAATACTAGTCAATCCAACTTTCCTTGAGTAATGTGATGTATTTCTATCTGCTGCTCTACTGATACATTGTGTATTTAACGCTATCAGCTCTATTACGATGATGTAACGCTTTCCGCGCTTGCTCTTCTTGTGTAGTCACTGTTTCGGGGAGAGAGTGAAGGTTATAGCAGGAGTGTGAGACCTACCTTGACTCTATTAAAGGATTTCTATTACTTTACTCACGAAATAACAAAAAAGCGGGTGCTTGAGCGAGTGATTGTGTAGTACGGTTTATAAAGGGAAAGAAACCTCTCCAACGCGGGGCGGAAAGCTACTCTGGAACACCATCCCTTCCGAAAGAGCGGGATTTCAGGATCGAATTGACATCTCCATTACATACGCTATTTCGAAGTCAGTCTGCGCCAATTCAGTTGTCCAAAGTCGAGTGTGAGATGTGAGAATTCCAGCTCCTCTCGTACTGGTCTTGGGCACACCTATTCTTTTCTTTTATTCATTAGCCCCAAATCCGTGGGCTTAGCCCGCTTTGATTCATATGCTGGCTATCTGGCTATAAAGTACTTCGAAGTAGCCCTTATACGACGAGTGGAAAGATTAAATAACTGGTCCGCTGACCCAGACTTTACTACTAGACAAGCACTGAGGAATTGATTTAACATACCTCTGAGGAAAGATCATAGTAAGCACCTTATGTTTATGATGGAATTACGTAGCTGGTCTAGCCATACCCAAGCAAAGAGCTAAAGGTTCACTTTCAGTTCCTCTCCCCTCCGGTCGAGCGACTGCCTTCCAGCTGCTTTCTGGATCGTCTTCCTCTTCCACACCAGGCTTTAGTTGCAAGGGGAGGGGTGCCTGTGTGCGAACTGAGAACATCGACTCAGGTAGGTCTAAGCAAGGTAAACTGTGAATAGGCAGCAGCCGGGCTTGATAATTAGTTGGCGGGGGAGGCGCTTTCTGTAAGTAAAAGGTGGAAGGTCACCTCTTTCTTTCATGGATCTCCTTGATTGGCATCATTTGGCTCTCTTTCGGAGGTTGCCTGTGTACCCCTTTCTCGTGACTAGGCAATAGATTCTCTCCATGTACGTGGACGGATAGCAACAGAGGAAAAAGAAAGATCTTTGAAGCAGTCGTTAGAGGAACTCTAAAAGTCTATTCTTCTAGCCATATTCAGAGAATAAGATAGTCGTTACACTAAGCGCTATGAATGAGTTCTGGGTGATTTGATTGGATTGTTTGAACCGATTGTAAGATGATATTGCCTTCGTGTTCCGTGTGTGAAAGGGGCGGCAAGCATTTCTCTTTTTAAATATCTTTTCTGTTACACGCGTAAATAAAAGGAAGAAAATAACATCCATTGCTTCTGACTACTATGTCGATGAAATGAGTTGGAACCAGGAAGACAGCCCACCACTATAGGGCTTGCTTTGCTCTCGCTCCGCTTGCTCCCACCTGCCTTCTCCCCACTATAGTGAAAGAGATTTCACTTCACCATCTTCTTCTTCTAGGAGAATGCTACGAAGCATGGCACGAGGACCTTAGCAATACCAGTTAGGAAACTCTCATCAAAAGTCTCGGGTGCCCGCCCCCTCTTAATCTGAATATCTTGCTTTGGGAGGTGGCCTTGGGGTATCATCCCCCTGAAATATAGGAAATCCTGGGTGCATCAACTCGTCTCGAGAGGCAAAAGAAAATAAAGAAGGAAAGGCGTGTGGTTCAAGAAATATCCTGCGAGGTTCTTTTCTAGAGCAATTCTTGTAGATCCAAAAAAGCCATGTGGAGAAATACCGTAAGTAGGCTAAAAGCGTGGAAAAAAAGCCTTACTCTCTTCTTCAGCAGCAGCAGCAGCACTTCAAGCTTCTCTTCCGTCTACCGATCTGCGGTCTGCCATAAATAGCGCTTTCTTTTTTAACTTCGGGTATAGATAGTATCGAATTGCTATAGGCATGTGGGCTTTTGGTATGCCATTCCTGCCACCAAATAGGGAGGCACAGGAGGTTTTTAACTACTATTATGATATTGCCGAGGGGTGGCTCTCTTTTCATGGTGAAAGGAGTGGAAAAGCCTTCGCTATGACTATGATAAGTCAAAGCCGAAGTGCTCAACTCCATGTGCAGAAGCGGATGTCTCAGCATTCCCTTAGGTTAGTGTAGACGCCGTTCCAACCACCGGATTCAGCCGGTGCTACTTCAACTTTTGTTTTAGATGATTCTTTTGTTATTAATGAATCTGTCAAAGCAAAACTTTCTTTTTTACACTTCGTGTGCAATAGCAACAACAAGTCTTTACTACCTATTCCTGTTGCTAATGAATCCTATTGCCAAAGCCAAAGCAATCTTTCATGTCTACCAATGCAACTAAGCCTGCTAGTAAGGCTGCTTCCCTTCGGATATTGAGTCACGTACGTAGGAAGCAATCAAGTGCAGCAAATGGTCCACTCTAGGCTAAGTTTCTTTGGGCGAAAGCGACTCTGGCTCCAACTTACGAATGATAGATAGATTGCAAGATCAAATCAGCATCTCTTATTACAGACGAGATTTCGAGATGACATAATTCTTCGTATTATATTAGAAGAACTGCTTTAGTTTAGCTCTTTTTCCTTGAAGGTGTCTTAAAGCGCTTTCTTTTTAAGGCAGAGAATACGGAAGAGAAGGATCAATAAGTGCACGGATCTGGATCCCTAGTTTAGGGGATCAGATCTCATAGATCCACGAGGTTCGGAATCCTAGTTTTGGCCCTGGCTGGCCCGAATTTGATTCTTTATTTTGATATCTTCCTCCTGACATCTCGTTCTTAGAGATCTCAGACCTTACTACGGATCAGTACTGAAAGAGCTCTCAGTGAGATAAAAGGACTAGACTATTGACTACGAAATAGATTAAGAAAAGAAGTGAGGCGCTTTAAAGGGCCTTCTCTCCCTCTGCTTCAATCCCTGCTTGCCTTTCTCGCCGATGCTACTTCCACGGAGGTTTCGGCTGTGCTCTTTCTTTCTTGCCTTTCTTCTTCCTTGGTTTATGGTCAGGTGGTAAATCTTTATTCTCTTTCTCGTCTTCATTCCCGAGATAGAAGACATGCAGGGCAGCTAATATGGAGAGCGCCTTGCCGCAATGCCCGAAGAAAGCCGTGGCCAGAAGAGGAACTCTAAATAGACATTCTCCGCAAAGGTATTTCAGGCTGCAAGGGGTTTGAAGGGAGAGAAGGAGAGATAGCAGGTTGAGAAAGAGATCTAAGGATTTGCTGCTTTGCTCCCTTGGTCTCGAAGAGTCGAAGTGGCTGATGCTAGCCTTCTATCCGCCATTTCCTTATATTAGTTAAAAAGATCCTTGCGGCAAGAGGTCTGCAAGCCTTTTCTATGGGCCTTTCTTCTATCTTTCGCCCTACCACTGGTGTAATTCTCTCTGGAAAAAAATAGGAAATACGCAACAAATGGTTGAACTTCTTGTTCGTTCCCCTTCTGAGCCAGTATCCGTTCTGTGCTTGAGGACAAGCTTCTAGCCATCTGACACCAATCCCTAACTAAGGAACTAAGGTAAAGGACGAAGAGAAGAGGAGTCCCAAATCACTCCAGCGGGCTCTACTTTAAAAGGTATTGCAGTTCCTGAAACACCCAACATTCGGGCAAACCATTTCGGGTATGGGATATTATGGATGGATCTATGATTTAATGGGGTACCGCTAATAACAAAAGGTGGGTCCTTTGTTCGAAGAATTTATCCTTGGTCAAGTACAAGAGATGCTACTCGGGTCGGTAAGGTTGAAGCTTTCATTAAGGGCTAAAGCGCCTAATCTTTATCACCGGAAGCGAAAGCGACCTATTTCAGTTAGTAAACTTCCTACAGGTGCAGCCGACCGGACTGTAGTCACAGCAAGACAGTCAATCGATCCCTTCCCTCGCTGCAAGAAATGGGTTTGGTTCGGGCAGCTGGATTAGAAGATTAGTAGATTCATTCCCTGGTTACTTTCTTTCCATGCCGTTTAGGGGGATTTCACCCTTCTTTGCCTCTTTCTTAGCCGTAACTTAGGTTTAGATTGTTATTCCTTCGTTGCAAAGGATCCGATCTTACAATATAGCTAATTTACGTATTAGTCTTTCCGACACAGGAAAGTGTGTTGTAGATTTCAACTAAAAGATTCAAGAAAGCTAACGAAGCGAGATGAGGTCATCGAGCAAGTGCAGCGTAGAAGCGGTATCCTTATCTTCTCTATCTTCCTTGCACCTACGGTTGATAGAAGTTAGAAGAAGAAGTCTTCTGTTAGCCATCGATCCACTCTGTGCATATCCCCTTCATCCATTACTGAATAAGGGGGACAAGTCTAATTCATCAACAACTGGGCTTACCGACTCTACTTCAACTGCACTTCCTGAAGCTGATGGAGCTCAGATGAAGAAGTCCCGGTTCCGCTATTCTTTCAGGGAAAGGTAGTTCGAGCCAAAAGCCTACACTGCGCCCCGACTCACATCTTTCTATGGAATCCTAAATGCCTGACCGCCTAATGCCCGCACAAACCTTCCTGCTTGACAAAACCTACCTTTATGCCGGAAGTCAGTCTGAGAAAGAGCCGGGTAAGTAAGCGATAATTTACTGAGTGAGTATCGGTGATTTGGATCTGATATGCCTGCGCCACTGTTTGGATTGGACATCCAATTCCTCCTTTCTGGGGACATGGTTCCAATGCTCGAAGAAATGATAGGGATACAGACAGCCTTCCATCTATTTAGTATGAATCGCATATTGAAGACTTGGCGGATGATCCAGAATACTTAGCCCATCTTTATGAAGATGATCTCACTAACAATGATCCGGAAGAACCTGGTGTACAGCAAAATCAGACAACTACGAAGAATTCACACCTGTAGGAGAGCGAAACGCTAGAAAAAACTGTCTAAGCTATGTGTGCATAAGCCGAAGAAAGATAACTTTCAAGTGGATACCGAACGTCGTGGATATCTGAAGCTAAGAAGAAAATCCGGCATCTCGTTCTCGGGCAAAAGCTGAATCTCGCGGCCCTTAGCAGAGGAAAAAGGAAAATGCCTTCCCCGGGCGGTGAAAAAGCTTCTTCCACTTCCTATGGATTTAATTTTATGACTCGAAATACGACTTGAAATATGATAGGAAGATCCCCCACTATTATCAATATTATAACTAGAAGAATCTATAAGAATGGCTATTTATATCGACTTTCATAAACGGCCGTATAAAGGATCTTTTTCTCCCCTACCGGTGGTCAAGGTGTGTAAACCTCGTTCTACCCTTGTTTGTACTGTCACTCTCTCTCCTAACCTCTGCAGCGAAGGAAGAGTCAATAAGACCGATTGATGGTCTATACACGGACTAGAAGAGAAGAAAGGCCTTCTACTTTAGAGCTCCCTTAAGGGCCATTTAAAGGGTTCTATCTTTCAACCTAGGATTTTCCCGAGATTGTACTATTGGATATAGAAGAATAGCACAACAGCCAATGATTTGACATAGACATAGGACGGTCTAAACGCAACTTTCTTCTTTTTTCCCGACCCGGGGATGAGATTCCCTCTGCGAGGCTAATCCGCTTTTACGCTTTTAGCAGCCGTAACAACCATCGATCGAGTACTGAGCCCTCCGTCTTCTAAGGATTTCCAAACCCGGTTGATCTAGCCTTGATCTTCCCGTGGTAATGAAAAGGGGGCTTCGGCAGCACAATATGAGTATTCCCCCGAGTCCGGTAGTTGGTCTGGTTATAGGCAGTAGTCCCCAAAGGAATTCCTATTTGCAAATACCCCTTTTATTAGGTATTAGGATTCGGTCTAGAGATATCTTAATTAAAGAGGTGGTTGCCTTACTATTTCTTTCGCATCTGCTTACATAGGCGAATGGGTGCTCTGAGACAAAGAGTCACCGACTAGGCTTTCGAGATTGGTAGAATGTTCCGTGTACTCCATCACTATCAGTAGCCTAAATAGCTAGGCCTAAGGAAAAGAACATATAAAGTCTCTCCCCCAACCACAGTCGTCTTCTCTCTCTCTAATGGACAACGTGTACTATCTTCTCTCTCTTCCTCTTAATGAATGGCTCACACCTTTCCGTCGGCTTAAAGGAAGGCTATCTCAACGCGGTACAAAGATCTTCTTGAGAGGGGAAAGAATAAGTCGTATATAGTGTCACAATGAGCTATGTACAAAAAGAAGGAGTGGAATTCAGGTTCCGAAGGAAAGTCAGATCTTCCTAACACACTCCTCATCTCCGCCGGAAAGAAGCGCTGGAGTTTGCTAAAAAGCAGCGATGGAAAGATGCACCTGAACTAGCTATGCAAAGAGTTCCAACTCCGCAGGGAGAAAGCAAAGCCCATATGCACAGTTGAAAGACGAAACAGAAGCTCCGGCTCAGCAAGGAGGGACCGCAGACTACGGTGTAACAAATGATCTTACAGACGGGGAATCAGTAGGAGCTAAGGCTGAAGCTGAACAAACGACTACTCAAGGTGTGGACAAGGCTGCCAGTACTGCTAAAGTATGGACTAAAGAAGAACTTGATGCAATCAAAGCTAGTCAGCCTAAACTCTACGATGATTGGCCTTCTAAAAAATAAGAATAAGAAAGGCCGGTCAAGGCTAACTCCAAGTCAGCAAGGAAAAGGGCTAGTTGCGAGATCGCCCTCTATGTTTACTATCTAGACAGGATAAACAGGTTTTCTTAGCCGAATCGATACACTAGACCAGACCCGAGCATCTTTACTGAAACAGGGACAACAATGAATAAAAAAGGGAATCGTCGAAGCTATCATGTCCCTTTCTTACGTACTTCAGTTATTGAAAAATAGAACCAATCCATCGTGCTTAAGACATGAGAATTGGGGAGTGCGAGTCCTTACCAGAACTAGTGAAATGGGGCTCAAACCACTTCATTTAGGAAAGAGGGCCCTCTGTAATAAGAATGTCAAGGAGATGATACGACTTCCATTGGAGACCAAATTTGAGACTGTGGAGACCGCCCTTTAGCCTTAGACTGGGGCTTTGTCAAAACTTATAATGCGCCAATGGCACTTCGGGGTCAAATACATAAGAAATGATAATTGATTATTGCATCCCCTGTGATTCTGGAAAGAGAGCTTTGGCTTTCTTCCCTCTTGAACAGAAAAGCAGACTCGAACTACTTGTCCTGCTAGATCGACTCGAGGACGGTGAAACATTATGTTGAGAAGAAAGCCTTGACGAGGTGCAATCCTTGTAACCGGGAAAGCCACAAATGGGGGAGGAGGATACGAAGATCACAAGAGTTTCTTTCCCAAAGAGCCCGTAATCCCCCTGATAAGCCCCGGGATGGAACCCAATAGTGACTGTAAAAGTCCATGTCTGCAGGAAGGCAAATCATATTCTTTCTTAGTTGCTGAAGAGCGGGTTGAAGCCACTAGCTAAGGCCCACCTATGTTCACTCCTGGAAACAGGAAAATAAGCTTCTACCTCTATGGCAAGAAGAAATGGGACCGAAACCCTGTTATGTCAAGGGTGATACGACTTCCATTTGATATTGGATACCAGATCGACTCGCTTTTCACCTTAGATCAGGGCTAGATCGGGGCTTTTTGGTAATTCTTTTAGACTTTTCTTTTATCGCTTCTCCTTCGGATCCTTTCTTTCTCTTTCGTATGAACGCCTGCCTCTATACTGTCCACACTGTCTTATCTTATGATTGGTCATTCAGCAGCGAATTGCAAGCGGCAACAGATAAAAGACTCCCCACCAGAATTATCCAAAGATGATTCCTTCAAAACAGTTAACGAGAGCAGGAGAGGAAGATAAGTACTAAGATCAGTCCTACGGTAGCTTCTTATCCAACTCTTTATCGGAATAACTCCTTGGGATAAACTCCCTTTCATTTAGCTATCTCCGTAGGTTTCTTTTAGCTCTCCTTCTTTTATGAACTCTTTCTTTCCACTCCTTGTTTGGAGTTAAGAATGGGAATTGCTGACTTAGAGTCTTAGGGGAATAGAGATCTAAAGCTGTATTCATCCTACGCTTTCCGCTTTCTTTCTTTCCATACCTCACAAGCGGCAGCTAGTTCAGGACTCCATTTGCTAGCCTCACGAATCATTGTATTACCCTCCGCTGCAAGATCGCCTCCTTCATTACGAGCTTGTACACATGCTTCTAGAGCTAGTCGGTTAGCTACGGCACCTGGCGCATTAGCCCAAGGGTGTCCTAAAGTTCCTCCACCGAACTCTAGTACGGAATCAGCCCCAAAGATCTCGGTCAGAGCAGGCATATGCCAAACGTGAATACCCCCCCGAAGCCACGGGAATAAGACCTGGTAGGGAGAGCCAATCTTGAGTGAAATAAATACCGCGACTTCGATCTTTTTCAATAAAATCATCACGCAGTAAATCAACAAAGCCTAAAGTAATTTCTCTTTCTCCTTCAAGTTTACCTACTACGGTACCAGAGTGAATATGATCTCCACCAGACAGACGTAAGGCTTTAGTTAGTACACGGAAGTGCATACCATGATTCTTCTGTCTATCAATAACTGCATGCATTGCACGGTGAATGTGATTAAGCCATTATCTCGGCAATAATGAGCCAGGCTGGTATTTGCAGTGAATCCTACTGTTAAGTAGTCATGCATTACGATAGGAAGTCCCAATTCTCTAGCAAATAGAGCTCTTTTGATCATTTCTTCGCATGTACCTGCAGTAGCATTCAAGACCTTTGATTTCACCTCTTTCAGCCTGTGCTTTATAAATTGCTTCGGCACAAAATAAGATGCGGATCCCTCCAACGCATAAATGGCTGGGAATGAATACTTCTCGGGATTGCTTCCTTCCCGCACATTCCGAACTCAACTCTAAATGGAACCTGTATATCATATCGAAATAGGGCCTTAGCTTCTAGCCTACTTCTTTGTCTTCTTTATTTGATTTGGTTCAACAGCTTTGTAGCGGTTATTGCCCGTTTGAGCCTTGTCCATATCGCAATCATTCCTCGTGCGGGTTCCGAGGAGGATTGAGCCCTTTGGCAGAGATAGAGCCTCCACTACTGTGCCCATTGGCCTAAGGTAGTGAAAGAGCTTTGTCCCCATCTATCGTCTTGATGGACACAAGGAAGAAGGTCCTCTTCGAGGGCAAGCGAGTGAAAGGGCATTTCGATCGCGAGTTCCGCACACACTGAAGCGTTGTCGTCGAGTTGATCTAGTGAATCATTTGAAATTCGAATGGCTCCCCCGACTAGAGAACAGAACAGGCCCAAGCAGCATTTGTTAAGGAGAGATCTTTAGCAGACAATGTAATGTTGATGCAGGAGATAGTAAGAAACTACCACAGAGGTGGGGGTTTCCCTAGGAGAGCTGTCAAGATTGATATCATGAAGGCCTATGACTCCCATACTTTCTCTTTCTAGGATAGAGAGAAATCGTTTACAAAAACGAAAATCGATGAAGTACTGAAACTACTTCAACTTCAATGGATGAACTTATTGCTTGTCTGCCACTCCTCTGAACTTCGCTAGCTTACTCTAGTTTGATAAAGTAGAATGAAAGTCCGGTCAAGCAAGTTCCTGGTAAGAAGGATAGCTTAACTTCCCTTTCTGGGCATGTAGACCTGTAAACAAGTTCAAGGTTTAAGAAGGGAAAGAGAATGAGGCAGTAAAAGAACCCTCGGAAAATGAACTGGTACCAAAGATCGGGATGGAATCCACTCGCTTAGCTCGCCTTCTTCCTTTCTTTAACTTGCATGGAAAGCGGCTATTTAATTAGGTGGAGAGAAAGGTATCAAATGGAGTGCCAAATCTGGGTTTACCAGGTACTAGCAGCTTTCCAGTTCTTTCCAAGCAGGAAAGAAAGAGCTGGTTCGTTAGGAGCTACTTTTCAAGCTCTGTTGTTAAGTAAAGGAGCAAAGTTCGTTAGCTAATTTCATTCAAGCAGTGAATACTTCGTTCATAGATTCTTAACATTGTCAATTGCGTCGTATAATGAGAGTCAGTCCTTTAGCGACTACGTAGCAACATTACCAACAGAGGAGAAAGAAAGACTTTTCATTCTGTTGTTACCAAAGTAGTAGTAGTATGTATGAATGTAGCTAATGATGGGTTAGCAGCATGCTACTGGGAAGGCAAAGGCAGGATAATCGGGGTAGCTAAGTCACACAATGTGCAGCTAATTGAAGGTTGCTCCTGTCTTTTGTACTTTCACGAGTCATTCCTGGTATACCAAACCAATAGACTTTGAGATCGTCTCTTCCGACCATCTTTCTTTTCATAGTTGTAAGGAGCAGCTGTGGTCTTGTATAGTAAGAGTAAGGTAGCATGTAGGTTAGAGCAAAGTTCGGCTGTAGATATCCCGACTGGCTTTTTTGGATAGGCAGATAGCAGATAGGATAGTATGCGTCCATCCCGGTTCAACAAAATTCAGTCAACAAAAAGGCAGCACCTTGAAAGGCTAATTCCCATTACAGGGCCTGCTCAAGTCTTCCTTGCTTTTAGCGAATACGAAAGATGCTGACTTCCAAGGTATGGAATCGAAGATTCAGTAAGGCGGCGAGCAACTGTGCAATGATGGACGCAGGCACCTTAGCTTAGGACTTGAGGAAATCAAAGAGCTAGATTAGCAACTGCTACTCCAACTGGTTCGTATCCCACTGCATCTAAGCTTGATCCCATTGCCAGTATGAAACTTCCTTCCTCACCCGAGAGTAAGAATCTTCCTTACTTACGACCCCTGACCTGGGAAAGCTTACTAAAAAGCGGATTCCCCGGTGTCTGTCGATGCGTCTTCGGATTCGGCTTTAGCTGAGACTTCTCTTTCTCTAGTGGCAGTAGCTTCTTCAGATGCGGGTCCTAATTAAGGAAAAAGACAGGAGCAAGGGTCGATGTAATTGAGTAGGAATAGAAGAGTACGGACCGGAAAGAAAGAGATTGGGAATGCCGGACTAAGCAAAGAGAACATATTGAAAGGATTGAACTTATCATCGAAGGAGGCCTATGAAACTACAGGAATTTCTTCTGGTTCGCTACTTAGATTATTGGATTGGACCGAAACCGCTTTAGGGTGAGCTACTTACTTACTTTACTTTCTTCCCAAGCTGTGATACATGCCAACCGTTCTCCAGGTTAATGAAGAACGAGTACTCGGCTCCAATCGATGCATACGTAGATCTCCCTGGCTTTCTATGTTCGGTAGCTATACTAGTAGTCACAAGTTGGGCGGGTTCACTTCAACATCAAAGTTATGTCCGTACGTTTGGACATAGAAAACTGAGCAAGTAGTAGGATTGGGTATCCGTGCAATGGCAATGCTTTGGTCTCTCACTGGACGGATCGAAAGGCATACGACAAAATGGTGAGGCAGGTAGATCAAGCTTTCTATGGGCTAAGACCCCACCTCCGCACGAACAAAAGACTAATCTGCAAAGGCTTATTAGCCTGTTTCATCCCCCGCTTTCACTTTAGGATTGGCCTCCCTTAGACTATACAAGCACAGCTGCTGTCCCACTAGTCTAATTTGGTTAGGCTGGTGTCCTACTCCTTGTTCTGTTCGGGAACCTCTGTCGCTACATCCGCTTTCCTGGCTCTTTCTTACATGCCTTCCAATCTCTAGTGAGGTGGGGACCTTGGACAACGGTTACCGGCTTCGCGAGCCCATTTCGGACTACTCAAGGCTAAGCATCTAAAGGGCGCTGTTTTCTCGGTCTGAAACCACCTCTTCGAGAAAAGAAGACCGAAAGTAGGACCAATTGGAGGATTTCCTGACATGGAAATGACTAATCCAGTTCCCGTGAGAACAAAGAATAAACGAAACCAAAGCTCAGGTTGGACTTGAACCTTCCGCAGATCAAAGATCCGCTCCCCCCGATCGAGGCTTAGCTTCATTTATTTACCCAGGGTAGCGAAAATTAATAACATGTTCGAAATCCAAGTCCCATTCCGAGAGCATATCTTGCTTGAGCTGGCACTTGCTTCCTTATATCAATCCCTATGGGAAATGTCTGTTGACTTTTATAGGAAGCTTTCTTTCTCTTCGGATTACTCGATAAGCTGGTTAGGGCACTGGAAGACCTTCTGCTCCTTATGAGGAAAGGCCCTCAACTCATCTCTGACTCGGCATCTATTATTATTCCGTTGGTACTCCGCAGTCTGTCCCCTTAGTTTCATGTCGAACTACTAGCCTTGAATGAGATCGCTATCTTAGGACAGTCTTTTGCATAGTTGCCGTTGACAGAGCTAACGAAGAAAAGTAACCAAACGAAGAAAGCAGTCCAACTTATCTTCCCGAGGGAAACGAAGATTCCTCTCATTCCGATCTGAGTTTAGGATTCATGATAGGGTGTCTCGTGCCGCGCCTCTTTCTTGTTATTTTCGTTCCACTAGTTGGATTAGGAGATTGACTCAAACCCGAAACAAGAGATTCGAGCAACCCGGGTGGGTAGGCCGAGCATGAACGGAGAAGGAGGTAGAATAGGAGGGAAAGTAGGTAAGCAAGTAGGCAAACTGACCTGTTCGGCCGGCTTAGAATCCTTTGCAGCTAGAGGAGACCTCTTCCACTCATAAGGCGAGGCTTTAGTATACGTCGAGGAATCAGAACCAGAAGAAGGGCAGTTAGACATCCCGTACACAGTCTTGAGCCAATTAGTTAGGCGCTACTAACTTCAAGAGCGAAAGCGCTGGTTGGGCGGATGGTCGATTTATCATTCCATAAACAGCGGTTAAACACCCCCTTTTTATAGATAGGGGATTAAGGGTCTAATTTATTAAGTTAAGTAGAGAAAAAATTCTCTTAGAAGAGAAGGGCCATGCCCATGTCGACATTGAAAGGAGGAAAGAAAGATTGTACGCCGTCAAAGACAAGAGACAGGGAGGGAACCAGAGTGGGGCTCAGTCTTTGTCGGGGTTTGCTCTTCCAGCTGTTGATAGATTTGGGCAGGTATCTTTGATTCTCCAAAGGGCGAAGGATACTAAAATGAGTATCCCGCAGTGGGATGAAGCCCAGCTTTGAGCTTCTTTGTGCGGGGATGTAGCTCTTTATTCTTTTTTTTTTCAACTGAACGATCCTAACCTAAATCTCTTTCTTCGGTAAGGGGCGCGTCTGAAAGAACACTTGTTGATTGAGATAATGCGTCTACTATTCTATTTCATGTAGTCGTAGTCGTCGCAGTCGGCATTCTTTCTATCTTTCTGATGGTATTTCGTTGGATTCTCTTTCGAATTCAAATACTTTATTTATGTATATGTAATTTATAATTAAAATCTATATAATTGAGTTCCTATACCTAGTCCTTGTAAAGGGAAGTCTAGAGAAAGCAAAAGTGAAATCACATACTTCGTTGGATAGGTACGCAAGCTTAGGCCGAAGAAGGGGAGGAGAACTAGGGAGAGCCAAGCCAGAGGCGAGTGATGCGCACTCATCATACGAAAGCAGTCCATGCAGATAGGAAGCGGAGCTAAGCTAGGTGGATCATAGACCTTTTTAATGATTCATCCTACGCCCTGGATACCTGCTACTAGGGAGCCCCCGTATCAGTTATTTCGGGCATCTCTATCTCTTGCACTTTCAAAATGTTATAAAAACCCTACTTCAAAACGATTAAATAGTCTAGTAAGCAATAGCAACTTAAGTAAAGCTTATTTGTATACTGAGATTTTACCACCTTACTCTGATCGGAGGCTTATAAGATAGCACCCTCAAGATGGGAGTGGGACATCCTCAAGTCAACGAGTTAGGAGCTCATACCGGGTAAAAAAGCAGTGAATAGAAGAAGCTGCAATTGCTCCTGTTGAATGAGTTTTTAAGTTGGAAGAGGGGGCCCTTAGCGGTTTAGAAATCGATCTAGCTCCTTCTCCTAGAGATGGAGATGCGGCATAATAATATGAACCGTACTCGTCTGCTTTTTCTTAGTCTAGTGCTTGAGTATGGACATATGGAAAGGACCTCTCTTTTAGTGACTTGTGTTCATCTGCTTCACTTCAAAAAGAATACGGAAGGAACGGATTCTCGAACAGTATACTTATTTACTTTCTTTCCCTCAGTCGGGTCACAGGGATTTTTCTTTACAAGAACTTCTCTTTATGTTGCTGTTTCGGGCAATGAAGTCGAATTTGCTTAGGTAGTCTCGTACGTAAGAGGATCCCTGTTAGAGGGGAAATTCTTTCGATTGTGTTCCCGGCTTTCGGCTCTCTCTTTCCCTTTATCCTGATACTCCGTTACAGTCATCGTAGGAGGGTGTGCCCTTTATCTTCTTCTTCTTAGTGAGCTCCCTTCTTTTCTCCCCCTAAGACATGACTAAGTGGGGCACTACTCCGTGAGAAACCCTGAATTACCTTTCTTTTATCTCCTTCGCTTGCTCACCGATATTTCAATACCATTCCTACTTGAACCTGTCACTATGCTTCACACAGGGAAAGCGAACTCAGAAAGAAAGAACCCGGGCCACACAGACTAAAAATTCCTATGCTAAAGTCGACCGGACTCCCCTTCCGCTAGTCGTATTTTAAGCTATCGACTTGGCTACTACGACCTGGTTCGAGGCGAAAGCCGCGGCCTCCTCCCTCAATATCCCTTAATACAGGCATTTACGGTCATTAAATCAAGGACTTGTTGACACATCAATTAAAATATCGTATATGATATGATCGCAGAAAGAGTGTAAAAGCCAAAAGCGGATATCTTCTATTCATCGGGGAAAAGGTCTTTCCTCCTCTACTATATAATCTTCAGTCTAGAATGCCTAGCGAACTAGAGAATAGTTAGCCCCTTACCCTTAGTCAAGGGATTCGCTCAGTAAAAGCCTTCTTTCAAGTCAAGTGGAAGAAAAAGAGAATGCGCTTCCGGATAACATAATTTTGCCTTTCGGCTTAAGGCTCAGTGCTCGGTAGGTCGTAGATAAAACGGTTAGTTGCGTTACGAGGGTCGAAGGGAATAGACCTTTAAAGTCAGCCTTGAAAGAGGAGCCCTTCCACAAGCGGATGGAAAAGGTACCAGGGAAGCAGTTCTTGGGCTAATATAGGTCCAGCTGATCAGAGGGGGGAAAGAGTGGATTGATGAAAGATCTGACGTCACCTCCGATAGCCCATTTCACGAGCCTTCACTGCATCCGCTTACTTAGTTGCTTAAGGGACAATTCCTGGCACTGCATCCAACCTTTCCGGCATGGAGCTATTTTACAGTTCTCTCTCTGTTAGCGCAAAGGGCGTAAAGTGATGTACCCTCCCCCTTATTTTAGGCACTGACCTATTTTGGCCTCGAGAAAGCCTGAAGTCTTTCCTGGCGAGGTGATGGCTCACCGTTTAACTAGCCGAGGTGAAACTTCCCGCTAGCCGAAAAAAGAGGACTGTGACGACGGCGTGTACAATGACGATCTTCTAGCCACGGCGCCCTGACTCGATTCCTGATGGCATAGTTGGTAGCCTTTTGTGGTACGAATATTATGTCATACTGTGAGAGCAGTATCGCTACTTTTGCGAGTCGGGCGTTCAGCTAGTGTAATTTTCCTTTGGCTTCTTCCCCTAGAAAAGAGAGAGTAGAATGCCCTAAGGACAAGGACCCAGCGGCCAACTCAAGGAAAGCGAAAGCTCATTGAAAATGAAGAAAGCGTTTGGTCAGCTTCAAGCTAGCCAGATCCGGGGAGAAGGGGGACAGATAATATAAGATCTTTGGCCATCTGCATCTTAGGCTGCTCCTTCTTCTTAATTGAATATCCCATCGAGTAAAGGAATGACCTACTTTAGGGAGAAATCCAGACTGGCTAGCTCAGCTTCGAGCTATTCTAATTCACTCGGGCAGAGATCCTTTATTCCTATTCTATGTCAAAACTCACTTCTATTTGTTGCATGAAAGATCCAGCTACTATCAGAGCACTCCTACTAGCAACTGTCCGGCTTACCGCGCTAACCTAACTATGAATGTCTAGCTGTCTTCGGCGGAATGGGCTTTCCTATTCTCTATCGAAATTTAGAGGGGGGAAGCTGACTCGCTTGAAGAAGGAATTAGCCATCTTGTTTTGTGGGGTAGAGCTCAGACTTTCAACCCTTCTTATTGGACTGAAGGTTGGGCGTAGATCGCTAGGCCAGATAAGATAATAATAGATTCAATTCCCTCAATATGGTAGTCTTGCGTTGCGCGTCCCTCCATTCAAGAGGAATGATCTAAAGGCCGACCTCTCCCCTATGATCCCTGGAGGTAGACCGGTGCCGCTTTTCCTGCATAAAGTCGGGAATAGAGTCAGGCTTTTCCCTGAGGGATCTAATTTGTTGAAGTTAATAAGCGTGAAACCTGAATAGAAAACCTAGCTCAATAAGTTAGTTTGCTTCCCTTGCAAAGTCATGGGATAAGGGCGGACTCCCGTTGAAGAAAAAACACTCCCGACGATCCGTGACCGGGCGGGGTAGCCCTTTGAAGAGGAACCCTAAGCGTGTACTGGCAAGTTCTCAATCCGTTTCTTGTGTTTATAGAAGCTGCTGTCCCTGGAATCCACTTCATATTCAGATCGCGATCTATAGACGTTCAACTGATCCCTCTGAACTCATGCGCTTGAATCTGCCGCTGTAGTCTGTATCCATAGGTACGAGAGCAACCACTCCCGACGCTAGACCGAGAGATCGGCGACTAGCCATGCACTTTCCTCACTACTAGATACTCTAAGAAGAGGAATAGCTCAGTATCGGGGGAGTAGTAGGAGATCGAATAAGGATAGAGTACGATTCCTATTCATATGAGCTACCGAGTTAGGACTCTTCCTACTCTTCTTACTTGTTCTTCCTGTTGAGCTACGAATTGCATGTCTTAAGCTAAGCATAGGATTGAGACCTAATATAAGTTAGCCGTAAAACAGCATTTTTAATCTCTTTTACGTGGAAAATGAAACCATTTTAAACTATTTTAGATACCGAAGAAGAACTCTTGTATATGATGGAATCATTACATAGATAAATAGAAGAAGCAGGTACGGTAGCAATTCCAGAGTTTTCCCCCGGTAGGAGAATCTCAATGGAATCGATCCTATAGCTAAAAACTCTTACTTAAGCCGCTGCTGAGTTATCAGCTTGTTGAGCTAATACTTCTGTTAAGGACAGAAGGATAGTAGCTACCTATTGGATATACCCTGCTTACCTGATCGACTCTCTATCCTTGATCTGCCGACTGAGCTACCTGCCTACTAGCTCTCTGCCTTCCTTTCCGGACAGTATGCGTTTATTCCGACCTAAACGAGTTAAGGAGTCTCATCCAATATGATGGTTGGAGATCATCTTAAGCATATTATAGAGGATTTCGTTACCCTGAAATCCCTGAGAATGCCCTATTTTACGGTGTTTTGTGACACTTTCTCTGGCTAATCTGATACCTATAAGAAGGGATCACATATCTTATTACGGAAATAGAAAACAGTGAAATCAGCTAGTCAATAAGCTAAAACCCTTACTTAAGAAAGAAGCAATCTCTGGAGCCTTATTCGCCCATCTTTCCCCATATGATCCTGTTATTGTCTTATGAGTCGATGCCCTTGTCTTAGAAGAAGAAGAGTCGCTTTAAACGCGATAGCTGTTTCCGTCTTGTTCTAATGAGAGTAGGGCTAACTAGAGATCTCTCCTTGGAAGGATAGAAATAGATAGGAATAGAAGAGAAAAAAATATGATTCTTCGTTAGCGCAAGGAGCTTACCAGTAGCGGGCCTCTTGTCATTCTCTTTCCAATGTCTGAATACATGGTTCGACCGTCCCCTTCTCTTCGGCTGATCGATGGTCGTTATAAGTTGGTATCAAAGTCTATACCCCTTCTTCACGTGCCGGCTAATACAAAAACAAAGGCTAATCGGAAGCTACGTTCCTCCTCGACGATTTCATTCTTCTCCTGAGCATAAGATGATGCCCTATTTAAAGGCAGCCGACACCGCAAAGTAAGGCTTGAGAAATAAAATAATAATTCCGGATTTACGAATTTATGAATAGATGCTAACCTCCGCTTATTTATGTAGGGCATATTTCATAGGTGATCACCGAAAGATTGTGTGGAGACGAGACCGGAAGCATATGTACGCATGTAACCTGGTGAGGAATAGCTGTGGTTTCGGGATATGCCTTACGGCGGGGCGTGCCTGTTTTAAGACCCCCAACGCTCCGAGGTTTGCTGTGGAAAAAGGGGAAAGTGAAAGAGTCAATAGAGTCCTTGCTGCTTTCGCTTGCCTAAAGTGAAGCGTTGGTTAAAGCGCCAGATCGGTAGATCAGATCCGGTGAAAAACCAACCTCCCAGCGGTGTCTAAGATTTCTCCCTTAAAGAAGAGGAGCAGTTGGATCTATCAGCATTGCGAGAAAAGCAACTCGTGCGAGTGGTGGGACATCAGGGACCAAAAGTCTTGTTTAAACGTGCAAAAGCGGGTTCCCCTAAATCAATAAGGCACTCTCTGAGTGGAGAATAAGTAGTGGAAGTGGAATACTCAATAGCTGGAAATACTGGAAATGCTACTGCTCAAAGAGATCCGCCAAAGTGAGCGATCCTACCCTAAACCTAAAAACTTCTGCGAGAACCGACCCTCTTAAAGTCGCCCGGTGATGACCTTTCTGGGGATCCCTTAACAATAGTAGTGAAATAACACAAGATTTTGACCTCGTCGAAAAATTCCATCCCTTGAAGTGAAGTCCTACCATGTAGTTGCTCCTGTGCCTTGGAGTCCGAACAAAGGACACATGATTTCTGTTCATCAACAATGAAGCCACTCACCGGATAATCAATGTCCGCATCCGCAAACGAATTGATCCTATTTAGTTAATTAGTTAAGGCGGGAGGGGCTGGATTTATCTATTCTATTTAATAAGTGGCGCCCGAAACCTTTTCTATGATAGACGGGAGATCCCTCCATTCGCATACCTGGAAGGGAATAAAATCTCGATTGACTTCTATTATTATAGAAGGAATCGACTTGAGCAAAACCAATTGGACCCTTCAAGACGAGTCCTGACTCTGACTTCCTTAACTCAGCCCTTCTTTAGATGTAACTTCCTCCCTTGGGCCTAGTGCTCAGGGAGGGGGTTTTCAATACATTTCCCATAGCAGAGTAGGAAGCGTAAAGTCGGAAGGAAAGAGATAGCATCCACCTGCCTCTTACTGATCGGCTAGTGCAGAGATTGGCTAAGGAGCTAAGGGGCCACTACTTTGACTTCTTTTATGCAATTATGAACTCGACGGAACTTTCTCAATTCCAAGGCAACAACTCCTTTTCCTTTTGGAGCTGGCGTAACAAACTATGCCAGCCTCCCAACGAAGCCAACATAAATCCGATCCGAATAAAAAAAATAAAAGGAAGTTTCATTATGGTAGTATACCAGCCGCCTGTTCTGGAACTTCCAGTTCCAATCAAAGCATATAGATCCGTAAATAGATTTGTATGTATAGCCACTTCAGTCGTGCTCGTCCTTTCTCGAAAGTATCTTTTTTCTGGAAACATGGTTAACCAGAAATTCTTATGTTCGCGATTCTTCATCCACCGATGCAGAAAATGCTCAAGTTTTCCATTCTCATATGAGGTCGGAAAGTGGATTGGCAACAGGTCGGCACGAAGTGATTCATCATGCTCAAAGATGAGCCGATCGTTCGTTAGGGACGGTTTATAGATAGAAAAATTCCCACAAATTGAATGAAAAGTGGGTCCATGTAAATGATCGAGACCTCGCAAAGAACAACGCTCCTTCCCCATATGGAGTTCGGAACCCAAAGGCAATCGTTGAGTGAACTCTATCTTCTTTGTGTTAGTTGACCTAAGTCGCACCCTGACTGCTGGGGTGGGGCTCGGCCTCCGAACCGTACGTGGGACGAGTTTCTGCCTCATACAGCTCGGGCCGAAGACCGGAGGAAGTTTAGGAGAGATGGGGAAAGCTAGCAGCTACCGTCGGGGCGGGGATAGCTTGCTTCTTCACAAGCTTACCCCCCACAAAACAAAAAAACCGACCCTGTTGCGCTAGCGTTTCGCGTTCTTTCTATTCCATCCCATTCCATTCCGGGGTAGTCGGAATCTAAGAAGTAGTCGTCTGACCAATCGGCTCGGACACCAGACCGCCCGTGCCGGCCCATTTTGTCTCGCCCTAAATGGAATGGCTCTCTTAGTTGCGCTGCGCCCCGACCCGAGTCCCCACGTCCGCTTTTCTCCGCCCGAAACCCAAGAAGTTGGCTTTGCCAACACAACGGCCGTCCCCTTCATTCTACTATGCTGACCCCGGCCCGGGCCGGCTTTTTGGGAAGCCCGTTCCCACCGCGCTCACGGCCCGGCTGGCCTGCCTGCGGTAGTGGGAATTCTCCCGTTCCCTGGTCAAAGACTTGGTTGGATGCGGGATCTACTCCACGAGGAGCGGTACGGACGTAGATGATATCATCACGACCTATCTTTTCGTACCGCTAGGAATGCTTAACGCCACTTCGCCAACTGGCGTTACCTGCGCTTTCGTGTCTCTCAGTGTGGTCAGCACTAGGTGTTTCCGAGCAGCGAAGCTTACACCCATTCGCATTAGTTCATCCAAAGTTCCTTATCCTTATGCACGAATTATTGAATAAGCCATCTTCCTATCAAGGTTAAGGAGTCAACTGAGCATCTCAGCGGCGGGATTGAATACCCGGATCGAATCAGAGTTCACGCCGCCCGCCCTGAACAAATAGGAGGCGTGGGCCACAGGTCGCACATAAGCCGCCGGGTCGCACGACAGAAGAACACCCAACATAAAGATGCACACTCCTCCATGTGAAATATTCATCTTCATTGGAGCTTTTTGGTAGTCGTCGTGACCAACAGCCATCCGCTGTCGGCTCCTTGGTAAGGTGAGAGCTTCAAGCCCGATTTCTGGTGGCGCATCCCCCACACAAGCACCGCACGACGAAGGGGGGACGGGGAAAGCTACAGGCCGAAAAGCTTCGACCCTTCTTTGGGGGTGCCCGGGGCACCTCATCTTCTCATTTCGTCCTTGCTTATTCCCGTTAGGCCGAAGTCTTTGGCCTTTCCTTCTCCGCGCCCGCTCACGCTTCGCTGACCTATCGCGTGGTAAAAAGAAGAAAGTACGAAAGAATAGTAAACCGAGCACACCGCAGAAAGATTCTAAATATGAGTTGTCCCCCTTGGATTCGAGAAGAAGGAAATGAAGAACGGGAACGAAACGAAATAGGGCGTTTCTAGCTCTAGTTTCGGATGAGCTTCTCCCAATTATGTCTGGTAATAGAATAGGACGGCTTGCTCTGACCAAGACTCTACTTTTTGCTCTGTCTGTGGAGCGTATGAATTTCCTTGAATGTAGATAGACCAAAAGGGGGAATGAAGGGATAGGAATAGGAATTAGAGTACCATTGGAAAAAGGGGCACCTGTGGGAACATCTCTACTGACGAACCATTTCAATAGTACGGGTGCTGCCGTGCCACGAGGCACGACCATGGAAGTAATTAAAAAGAAAAAGTTTTGTAGTTGGACCATCTGTTCTATCCCTTAGAGTTTTGCTTCTCTAGAGAAGATGAGAGGCTCAAAATGAAAGTGTTCACAACACATACCGAAAGGATACGAATGAAGCCGACCATTAATGACTAGTTCGAACACCAGGAGTGGTCTGATCCATCCCTTATCAGAAATCTCTCTCCCAGCTATTGGAGAAGTTTGATTCACTTTCTTTCATCTCAGTCGTGAGAAAAAGAAGTTTGCAGATGCTCTGCCCACTTTAGCCTCAATGACTAAGATAGACTGTGGAGTTGACTTGCAACCGCTGCAAATTGAAGCAAGAGATAGCCAAGCTTATTGCTTAAATATAGAAGAGGAGCCTGATGGGAGACCGTGGTACCATGACATGTTGCAGTATATCAAGACTCGAGAATATCCTCCAGGGGCAACAGAAAAGGAGAACAATTCGGAGGCTATCCATGGGGTTCTTCCGTAGTGGATAAATCCTATCTAAACGAAGTCATGATGGAATACTCCTAAGATCTCAGATGCAGGAAATGCCCACAAGTGCCAAAGAGTCTTTCTTTCCCGAGTGTGAGATAGAAAGTAGGGCCCTGTAAAGATAGTTTTTCTCTAGCTAGTTAACGTTCCAGCACCAATAGACAGTGCCGAAGAAAGGGAATAAATAGGGGTAAGGTCGAGAGTAAATGCCCGCGTAAGGGCACAAGAGAAGGAAGTATGAAAGGTCTTTTATCCAAGGATTATTCACCATCGCCCGATCAAGTTTGCTCCAAAGCCTGCTCTTGTTCTAAGTCAAAAAGCACCCGCCGCTTAAAGCTAGAGTCCGGCAGCAATCCAACTTGACTTTCACTTCATAGGCTGAAGCCTCATCTCTCATCAATTCTCAACAGGCTCCTCATGGAGGCCACGTTCACAAAGCCTTATGCTCTCCCCTCTTGAAGCACTGCTTCTACTTATTATAGTCTTTCCATTTCTCACTCTAAAGTTTCATTCATATTCATACTGCTCGTGCAATCATCACTTTTTCTTTCTATGTTCTATTCCCCGCCGGAAAAGGAAGATGATATCTAGTTAAATAAGACGTTATGCCGACAAAGGTTGAATTCCTTCATTTCATTCTTACTTCACTAATGTAAATAGCTCACTTGCTAAATCTAAATAGAGGAAGGGAAAGATATACGAAGTGCTCAAACGAGGTAACGTTTTCTTTGTTGTCGACTGCCTTAACCCTTGTTCCCAGGGAATCATCATGCTTTGCTGTGGGCACGAGCCTACTGGCAAAACAAATACAAACATGAATAAAGGAATTCGTCTTCATTCTTTATTCCGAAAGAAAGCACATCCTATAAGGAAGGGAAGGACTAGACTCTATCAATAACTCGGGTAAAAGCTTGTCATCATCTTTTGCCTCTACGACGTCACTTTCAGTGCCTCATTTTCCTCCCGTTTAAAGTACTTTGCCTTCGGCATCTCACTTGAATTGGATAATGTATTAAGCATAGGATCATCCGGAGTCTGTAAAGTCTACCTCGCTTAGCTCAACCTTATCCATAGACGCTCTCTATCTCTTCATTGCTATGGTACTCTTTGTAGTAGTTTCTATACCTGAGCTACTTTCCTACCCCTCTTCACTAAGAGAGATGTACACGGAACACAAAGGCAAACATAAATTGTAGATAGGAAATAAAGATTGAACTAGTGATCTTGATGAACACCAATTGCCTACACTATATGAAATAAATAGAATCCATTGGCTACACTTCCTCACATACCAAATTCTCAAACTAAAGTAAACTAAGAGCTCACTGTAAGTCTTGTTTTAGTCTAGTTTCAGTATTGGTCTTAGCGTGTGCAATCAGTTCATCCCTTAGCTTCGGAAGTAAACTCTTTAGCTTAGCTTCTTAGCAAGTTCTAGTCCTTACTAGTCTTCATCCGCTCATCTACTCTTGAACTAGTCAGCTATAGGGAAATCAGTACCCGGGGCTTTCACTTCACACACGGATGAAAGGAAGAGGAAACAAGGAAGACAAGACTACTACTTTCCCTAAATAAGTCCTATTAGCAGCTAAAGTCTTGAACTAGTCCTTTCAGCAACTTTTCAATCCACTTAGCCTCTGTACTCCAGCTTCTAGGTTAAGTAAATAGTGATTGCAGGACTGCAACGCTCACTCGCTCACTTTCCTAAGTTCGCTACGTTCCCCCTTCGGTCGTGTGCAGCTTCCTTGCAGGTAGGTGGTCTTCAGCCAGTGTTTAAAAACTCCTCCTTCTCTGCCGATTCACATTCACGTGGGGACTCCGGCCTGGAGTCTAGTCTAGTGCTAAACCCATGGAGTTCTATACTAGTCCTTATGGCTCTCATTCCTATATAAAGAAATCCCTTCCTTCCTTCCATAGTCAAAACACCGGATGAACATAAACATATAGAAAGTGTGCTGCGAAAGCAGAGTCATACGCAAGGATGGGATGTCAGTACCTTTTTTTTCAAGTAAAGCATTCTTTCTATCCAACTACAAAAACCAATTCTATGCCTACTTAATTTGAATTTGATCACTGACTTCGCCCACCTAAAGTTGGACAAAGTGATCCATATTAGTTCTTCTCTTCCTTTCTTGATGCTTACGCCATTCATAAACAGAAGGAAGAAAGGGCATACCGAACTTGTAATCTATTTCGTGCTTCATTCCATCCATTCCGAGCTTTCTTCCGAGAAAGGGAAAAATTCGATGAATGGTCGGAAATGCGTATGCCGGTGTTCACAAACTTCCACAATAAGTTCTTGCAGTAATAGGGCATTTTTCCCCTTCATATCTTTCTTGAAAAGGCTATTCTGCTTGCATCGATGTTCCTTAACTTCATAACTTCATAAACCCATACCTTTTAAAAAGAATAAGGAAGATAAGACGCATGCATTTGCCCTTTCATCAGAAGAATGAGTGGTTGGATCCATTCTATGGACTACCGAATCCGCCCACAAAGCAAAGTATAGGCTGCGCTCATAGCCAGGTAAGGTTTGTTCACGGCAGGTCTGCCCCAGATAATAGGGCGAGAACCTAATGCCCCCTCTCTCTATCACATTTCCAAAAGCAGCCTTTATCCCTCCGCCAGAGATTTCGATCTCAGCAGAGGACAGTTCAAGCTCGGGCACCAGAAAAGAGAAAATGACAATTCTTGAAGTTAGTTTTCAGCCAGCCTGTTCTTCCTAACATCTGCTCACCGATATAGCACTTCCTTGCTTGCTCTCTTGCTTTGCTATGCCTGCCCTCTTATCTTGTCTTGTGGAGTTGGGAAGGGTTTCTATACTATACCATGAAGCATGCTTCCTTCTTGTTTACTGGTTAGGTGGAGCCCGGGAGCTAAGAGTTTAAAGAACCTATCCAATCAATTAGCAAGCTCTTGGTTGCTTGGTTAGCTGCTTCGTGCTCGTTCACTGGATCGGATTTTGAGACATTATGAGAGTGATCTCAACCAGGGAAGTCTCTTGTTCTTTGGTTACCGGGACCAGTCAATCTCCTTGGCAAGGAAGTCCGCTATTCCTTTCTTTCCGGGGGTTTCCTTGCCTGTCCTATCCAATTTCCTCGGTTTTAGGGATCTTGCTCGGATAGGGAATGCTTTCTGCTTACTCGTCTAGTGGAGTTGGAATGGGTTCGCTCCTTGTAACACTATCGAATGAATCTTACCCTGTTTGGTTTGGCTCTCCAATTCCTTTTCTATTTGTTTAAGAATTGCCTCAACAAATTAGGTATTGTGAGAAGGAAGGATAATTACACTACGCCACCCAGAAGCACTAAGTGCGGGAGGGCTTGATCGAGACTCAAGGGGAGCTTCTTTGCCTGGTTCGTGCTAGATCCGGTTCCAACCCCAGAATCTCATATGTAGAGTGTAGAGCCCAATCCTATTCCCATCCAATATTGAATGAGCATTGGTTTACCGCCTTATTTGCTTAGATCTTCGGGTTCAGCATCGGTCGATTATCTACATCCGCAAGCTGAAACACAAGGCTTTCATGCAGCACGTTTTAGTACGACTTCTCGGCTTGATTCTCTATTTGAGAGTGGTGATAAGGTGGGGTTTTTTTCATTCTCGAAATCTATCGTAAGAGAACACCGAGTTGGTGAAAAAAAAGCTGACTGAGTCTTCTGTTCATTAATGCCCTTCGACTCCCACACTTTCTTGGTTGGCCCAAGGCGATTGAAAGTCTCTCTTCATTTTTAGAGGAAGAGCGGAAACTAAACTACACGCAAATAAATTTATTATGGACTTTCTAGTGGCCCAATACATCGCATCACTGGGCTTAACCGCCTCTGTGGCCGTTCTTGTAGCTTTTAGGGCTGGTCAAGCAGCTAACAGTTGGAATTCTATGAATATGGAACCAAAGGTCAATGAATTGACACTCGAGACTTTGAGGGAACGTATTGTGTCCAAAGTGGAATTGCTTTTAAGGATATATAAAGACACTACTCC